TTTTTTTCTGATGATTTTTTTTTAATTAACTTTCAGAACATCGGTTCTCCGATAGTATCTATCGATATTTTCAAAGTTAGAAGAAAGTAAGGAATCACTCTATTTCTTTTTCCTGGATCACAGAATCACAATCCGTCTATATATAGATTTCTGTCGATCAGATATCATATAAAGCCTTTCTATACTAGTCCAACTTTCCTTTATTTATTTTTTTTTAGTATCTCATCAATGGAAATTGTTTTATAAGTTCGTTGAAGAAGTTCTAGTTGCTCAAGAAATTTCCATTTCTTTTTTTTTTTCAACTACTTAATTATACGGATAATCGTTAATTAATTAGATGTAAGAAATCAAAAAAAAGTTCTGATAAACCTGGAAAAAATCGAAACTAAGAATAGGAATTGTTGACGAATGGAATCAAGAACCATTCTGATTTCGACACCAGAAAGGGATGTGGAAAATTCCCTTTCTGGTGTCGAAGACTAGGACGACAAATAATAACTTTTAGAATCCATTGTTCCCCTCATTTATCCTTCCTTTCTTTATCTTCTCCACTTACTTATCTTGATGTTGATAAATCCACGTATCTAGAAATTCATTTCGGACAATTGAACCTTCTCAAACTGTTTCTTTTTAAGAACCAAAAAGATTTGTGCTAAAACAACAGATGCCAAAAAGAACAAAAGGCCTTGGACACGTAATGGATCTTGAAGTACTATTTCTGCATCTCCCTGACCAAATCCACCCACATTAGGATTACTTGTTAATGGTTGATCAAGTTTGATAGATTCGCCCTCTGAAACACGAAGTTCTGGTCCCCCAGGGATAATATCAATCACTTCACGTCCATCGGATGCATCAGCTATGGTTATTTCGTATCCCCCTTTTTCTTTTCGTATGATTTTGTTTACTATACCCGCTGCTGTAGCATTATAAACCGTATTGTTACTTTTAGTCCCGTCGGGATAAATCTGACCTCTTCCCCTGTTCCCACCTACGTATATTGGATATTTTAAGAAGTGAACATCTTTATTAGTCGCGGGGTCGGGGGAAAGAATCGGAAAAGTGATTTCACTATATTTCTGACCAGGAACTGGCCCTACCACAAGAATATTTTTTTTAGTGGGACGGTAGTTCTGAAAAGACAGATTGCCTATCTTTTCTTTTAGCTCGGGCGAAATACGATCGGGGGGGGCTAATTCAAACCCTTCTGGTAAAATAAGAACGGCCCCTACATTCAAAGCCCCCTTTTTACCATTAGCAAGAACTTGTTTTAGTTGCATATCATAAGGAATTTTAACAACTGCTTCAAATACAGTATCAGGAAGTACCGCCTGTGGAACCTCAATATCCACGGGCTTATTAGCTAAATGGCAATTGGCACATACAATACGACCAGTTGCTTCTCGTGGATTTTCAAAACCCTGCTGCGCAAAAATGGGATATGCATTTGAAATGGATGCCCGAGTGATTATATATATCATGAGCGATACGGAAATGAATCGAGTAATCTCTTCCTTTATCGAAGAAAAGGTATTTCTAATTTGCATGGTCCAATCGTTGATCCCAAAAATTTCTACAATAAGATTTGGTAGGTCACTAGTATAGTTCCCTATCCACGATTCTTCTATTTACTGAAATAATTTTACTGGAATATAGGAGGAATTCTCTACATGGGTAGAAAGAGTAAGGTAAGTACGACCTTGAATGCTTTGCTTATGTACTACATCCGAAGCATTCAAATTGGATCAGTGAATCATTTTTCAGTCATTCATTGAATGATAAATCACTACAAGTGACGGAGATACGCGATTTAAATACCGAAAAATCCAATATTTAAAAATTGTATCTAGAATTACTGGAAAAGTGGAAACAAGACCAGATATAATTTGATCATTATGAGCAAATCCAAAATCGTTGTAGACATAGCCAATCATTAGTTCCCAACCGTGGGGCGAATGGAATCCGATACATAAATCGGTTACTAAAAGAATAGAAAAGGCTTTTATTGTGTCGCTTAAATTATATAGGAATTCTTGAACCCAAGAGTTAAGAATAAAAAGTTCTTCATTACCCAGAATAGAATAACCACTTAGAATAACGAAACAGATTATATTTGTCGAGAAGTGCAAAATCGTATGGATATGATCCTCATCGTGCATCTTGATTAATTGTATTGTTTCTTTGTGGAACCCTGCACGAAGCTTTTGTAGATGTCTTTCCGGGAATTCCTTTATCATTTCGTCCAAAAGGAATAGTTCCTCTAATTCTATGAATTTCTCTAGAGTACTCTTTTCTTGAATATCATTCAAGAAAATTTCGGGTTGCCTAGTATTCCACCAATTAGTAACCCAAGATTCCAGACTTTTATTAAATGAGAGAGAGATCCACCAGGGCAAAAATAGTAAAAATACTATAGATGAAAGATATCGAAGGGGAATGGATGCGTTCTTTTTTGTCATTTTTTCATCTGTGAATTGGTAATGAATCCACCTCATCCGTTGACTCTATTCGATCTAAAATTTCTATCAAGCATGAGCTCTATTCTAAAGTATCGCGCCTATGAATCGAGTCTCTGTTTTTTAGTTGTGATTCGGCGGTTAGTCCTTGAATTTAGTGTCGAAAAAATACACAAATAGAAAAGGAATCCATTTCGAATTCGAATGAAGAAATAATAAAAAAAATATTGTTTCCAGATATCTCAATTGATCAAATATTCGAAGCAATTGCCCCTTTTCGATGAATGCCCGAAAGATTCAAAAAATGAATATTTTTCGGATTTCGAAATGAAAGAACTTCCTTTCTATTAAGAATGAAAATATCAAATATTTCAAAAAAAAAAATTTTTTTGCAGACCAAATCCATTTGTACCGTTCCGTAACGTTTGCCTTGCTTTGCCCGACGAGCGTTCTGAAGAACTTAAATTACTTTAAATAAGAGTTAGATAAGTTATCCTATTAAGAAATTGAATTCTTTGTTCATTCTTCAAGACAAAAGAAAGCATTTATTGGTTTGTTCCTCCTGACTAAAGAAAGTAGAAATAATAAAAAAAATATTGTTTCCAGATATCTCAATTAATTGATCAAATATTCGAAGCAATTGCCCCTTTTCGATGAATATGCCGAAAGATTCAAAAAATGAATATTTTTCGGATTTCGAAATGAAAGAACTTCCTTTCTATTAAGAATGAAAATATCAAATATTTCAAAAAAAAAAATTTTTTTGCAGACAAAAACCATTTCGTTTTATGTTATGGCCGTTCCGTACACGTTTGCCTTGCTTTGGCCCGACTGAGCGTTCTGAAGAAACTTCAATTAAGATTTAAGTAAGTTATGCTATAGAAAAAAGAGGATTCTTGGGTTTGTTCCTCCTGCTAAGAAAGCATTTACTCTTCAGTTCATTTTTCAAAATACTTCAATTGGTACACGCAAGAAATAGGCCAATTCCGCAGCCTTTTGCTCAATTTCTCGTGGAGTCAAATTCTCATCAGTACGAGTCAAGGGAATAGCCCCCAGGCCTCTTATTTCCATATAAAGGACACGACGAGCATAAATACCCTCTTTAACTTCTATTCTGATGGACTGAATATCTTTCATAAGGAATCGTAGAAATATGCGGCGATTTTTTCCAGGAAATCCCCAACGAAAAATACACACTATTCCTTCTTTTATATCAAATCGATCATAACCGCTACCTACATTCCATGTAATTGTGCACCACAAATAGGAACTAATAAAGAGACCCGCGATCCCATAGAAAGACATCACGATCCCTTGTGGGAAAAAATGGATTTGCTGAGACGGAAATAAAGATATTAAATTCCTATCAAGATAACTAGAAATTCCAACCAAAAGGAATCCTAATGAACCTAAAAAAAGGATAAAGGCCCAGCAGAAATTACTTATTTTGCGAGATCCTGCTATAAATTCTATCCATATATATTCTGATCGCCAACTCATACATACTAGATCCAGTTGCATTTTATTGGAATTGAGGGAATAACCAAAATCAATTTGACTTTCCTTTTTTTGTTCCCGAAGTAACTCTCATCAACTAGTACTATTCTGATGTGAACTTTTAGCAGTAATTCATCGAATTGGTTAGATATAATAAAATAAGAGCATCCTTTTCATAGGATTCAGCTACATACATATAGATACATTGGTTTAAATTTCAGACATGAGCTCGGATCCCGACCTATTTTTGAAAGAAAGTAGATAGAATTCATTTACCCATATATATATCATATTTACGCATGCATAAGAGCTCTTTTATTTATGTTCGGAGAAAGCCGCCTGTTATTGTTATACAATATTCTACTAAATTGATATCCGTGTTCGCTAAGTCTTGAAAAAAAAAAAAAAAACTAGATGAGATTTGACCACGTCGGATTTAAAAAATCTTATTTTTTTGAACATGAAGAAATAAGGAAGCCATTGCAATTGCCGGAAATACTAGGCCCACTAAAGGCACAAAAATAGAGGGTAAGTTGTTGAGAATTGTCATAGAATGGGTACCTCAATTTAATATTTGTACCTGTTATTGTTATAAAGATATCTTATAATAATTATAATTCATATTCTACTTCGTATAGAAGTATATCTAAATGAGTATATATAATAAGTGCAAGGAATGTAGAATAAAATAAATGGACTTATTCATCTTTCTACATGAAATTCGTTTTATTTCCCTTGCCCCCGAATTCTAAGGAAGAATTCGCTTTTTATGTTGTTTTTTATTGAGGTTTACTGATTAGATATATCTTATTGCGGTAAAAAAATTATCTGCATGATTTCTTTCGAAAATTGAATGTAAGTTGTTGAGAATTGTCATAGAATGGGTACCTCAATTTAATATTTGTACCTGTTATTGTTATAAAGATATCTTATAATAATTATAATTCATATTCTACTTCGTATAGAAGTATATCTAAATGAGTATATATAATAAGTGCAAGGAATGTAGAATAAAATAAATGGACTTATTCATCTTTCTACATGAAA